CTCTAACATTTGACTCCTTACCACCGAAGGATTTCGTCGTATACTTGAAAGATAGCCCAGAAAATAGAAAGAATGATTGTATAATTTGTTTATATGGATCCTGTCCGGTTGAGACCACAAGTAAAAATGAGATTGCCAAAAACGGACAAGGTAAGATTTCCATTTCTTCATACGAAGATGAGTCCCCTTTGAAGCCAGAATGGATTTTCCTTGATATCTGACATAATGCATAAAAGGGTCCTTGAACAACCATAGGGTCTTATGAAAATCATTACGAAGCACTACTACAAGATGTTCTATTTTTCCATAAAAATGCGTTCGCTCAAGAACAGTTCCAAAGGATGTTGATCGTAAATGATCAGATTGTTTACGGAGAAAAACAAATACCGATTCGCATTCATATACATGAAAATTATATATGAACAAAAAGAATCTTCGACTCTCTTTTGAACAAAGGGAAATGGATTTCTTTGGAGCATGGAGACTATTCGAATTCTGATAGTCGTGGAGAAAGAATCGCAATAAATGCAAAGAGGGAGCATCTTGTATCCAAGAGTGAAGTATTTGAACCAAGATTTCCAGATGGACGGGGTGAGGTATTAGTATATGTGACACATGATTTAAATGTGACAATTTGTCCTCGAAAAAGGGAAAAATTGAATGGATAGATCGTAAATTAGGAGATTTTGCTATTTCTTTTTCTTCTAAAGAAAATATTGATCGCAGCGAGAATGGAATTTCCATAATAACTGCAAAGCCCTCTGATACTGTTTGAGTATACAAATTTTTGTTGTGCCCAATGAATCGATTTTGGTTGGAATCATTAATCGAAATAATCAAACGATTCTGTCGATGCATTCGAGTAATTAAACGTTTCACAATTAGTGAACTGGATTTATTGTCATAACCTAAATTTTCCATAGTTTCGTAAAAAATCGAACCATTTAAAGCATAAAAATGAGCAAGTGCGTAGATATACTCCTGAAATAGAAACGGATAAATGAAGCATTGTTGCCGAGATCTATCTATTTCGAAATATCCTTGTAATTCCTCCATTTGAAATTATACTTGGTCCCCTTGGACCAAAGGCACGAGGGATTTCTTGGATTATCAAATGATACATAGTACGATACGGTCAGAACAAGGTATTATAGTAAAAAAGAGTAGATACCCTGAAGAGGGGGAGTACATCCCAAGCAATGGATCCTCTTTTTCCATCCAATTTGTTTGTGTTCATTATAGTTACAAGAGATGGTTAGAAATCCTTTATTTTTGCAACCCAATCGATCTTTTGATTTTGGAAAAAATTCTCTTTATCAGTATACCGTTTCTTCTACACACTCGTCTCCACTCTATACTCTATAATAGAGAAAGAATGGTTAATAGTTAGGATTCATGAAAAAAAAGGAATCGATGATCTACTCATAGGAGAATTCTTTCCCGCATTAGGCACTAATCCATTTTTAACATCTAATTAGAGCGGGTAATCATTCGAATTATGAACCGAAGCTCGTTGCTTTTGGTTTCCTTAGCATTGGAGCCTTTAGGGCTCTATCCATTTATTCACGCGACCCAACTGTGAATTGATTTGGTACCGTTACAAAAATCAAAACAAGATTTTGTACCGCCCTGGTTAAGGATGAAATATTCCCAGAGCTCTCCATTGATACGACATGCTGTTTTTTCCATTCATTCCCCTTCAGGATCAGTCGTGGTCTTACAAACTCTACCAATGGTATGGACGAATCCGTTGCTTCATCCAAATGTGTAAAAGATCATAGCCGCACTTAAAAGCCGAATACTCTACCGTTGAGTTAGCAACCCGTGTAAACATGGTATGTAGATACCATCTAAATAAAAAAAGAAAACAAAGAGATTGGATTGTTCTACCCAAGCAAAACATTGAACCAGCAACAAATCGAAAAGAAACATTTGTTGATCCATTAAAAACGTAAAAATGTTCAGATCAGATAAAAATACAACAGATTCACGGATAAATAGAGATAATTTACGGACATTCCTTTTTTCTCATTTTTTTTTCATGAAATAAAATTAAGAAGGGACTTCTTCTGTCACAGCGAATTTGTCGAAGCTATCATTTGAGTGAAGGAAAGAAACAAACTTATGGGACGTAGAACAATAGATCCTTTTATTTATCCACGATCCTATTATAAATCGACCGATACACCGTTGTCAATATGAATTGAATGTTGAAAAACAAATTCCATAAACATAAACAAAATAAGGACTTGTGTTGGATTGGCACTACTATTCACTCGATCTTTTTTTTTCTATTCTATTCATGTCAATAGAAGAGATTTTTTGTCGTTATAGGATATGGGATCGTGTGTTAGCAATAGTGAATAAATATGAATAGAGCAAGAAAAAAAGGGAGAAAAAATTACACAAAGCTAGATATTCCCTTTTTGTATTTCAGAAATTTCATTTCGTTTTATTAATTTGAAGTTCCTTAAATACTTCCGCTTTTTTTGAAATATCATGAACAGTTCGTGTAGGTTGAGCACCTTTCTCAAGGAAATATAGAATAGAAGGAACATTTGAATAAGTTTGTTTTTTTATCGGATCGTAAAAACCCACTTTACAAAGATCTCTTCCTTCTCTTCGGGATCGAACATCAATTGCAACGATTCGATAGATAGCCCATTGGGATAGATATACATGAACAATACCCCCCCTAGAAACGTATAGGAGGCTTTCCCCTCGTACGGCTCGAGAAAGAATGATTCGAATTTCTGTATAGAGTGAAAAACAGATCCATAAAAATCATCAATAAATTAGGATTTGAGTCATTTTTTTATTCTTCCTTACTGAAAAAGAAATCTCATTCATACTCATAACTCAAGTCGGGTAATTATCAAAGAGATCGAAGATAAATCCTTAGACATTTATTGAGTCGTCTCTAACCTCTTTTGTTGTCTCATCTAGAATCTATTTTCGTTTCTCATTATGATCTAGTTATTGAGACAATGGAAAGTGGCGTTTCCTTGTTCCGGTATCCTTTATCTTTGCTTTGAATCATTGGGTTTAGACATTACTTCGGTGATCCTTAATTGTTTCAAAATGGCAGCAACATACCTTTTGTTCTTTCTATTGAACAATTACACAAATGATTGATTCCCCTATGATACAATACACTTTTGATTGAAAAAGTTTTACCAATTCCGACAAATTGTACTTTTTTGCTTTTGGATTTGAAACTTGTTCGAATTTCTTATTTTTACATCGAAGATATCCTTACGAAGTTGGAACAACTTATTGACTGGCACTAACCCTAGATCCTTCCCTCTGATAAATGAATCAAGAATTTATGCTCGAGCTCCATCATGTACTATCCCCTAAAAAATTGGGTCCTAGTGGCATAGAACAAACTATGTCGAGTCAAGAGCATCTTCATTGATATATAAAATGGAAATGGTGGGTACAAGAATCCACAGCAGATCTTGTCCTTCAAGTCGCACGTTGCTTTCTACCACATCGTTTCAAACGAAGTTTTACCATAACATTCCTCTACCTCTAACTTGGAACCGGTATGGAATTGATTCAATATGGAATCATGAATAGTCATTGGTTCCATCAGTGCATAGTAGAATAGTCCATACCCTTTTATATATGGATGAATAGACATTTATTTCTCTGGGAAAGTCTCAACAAGAAGCCAATTCAACCCCATATTCTGTCATATGAATAACACACATTTCTAAAAAACACTAAGAATGCGCTGCTTAAGACTTTTTTATATCTACACCTTCAACATATTGTTCGGGACAATCACTCATGAACAGTCCAATTATTTCTTGAACAACTAAGCTAAATAAGAGTCTTGAATTAAATCATCAATACCGGAACAAAATAAAACGATTCATTAACTAAATAAGTTATTCTAATGACCCAGAAAAGTCGCAAGTAACTCGATAGAATAAATTAACCAATCTCACACTTCTTCGAATATTTAAGATTTATAAGGTAAGGAATCAAAAAAAAAAAAAAAAAAAAAATGCTTTCAAGAATTTCTTACTTCGACAGGATGATCCTTATTAAAAATAAGTTTTCCTGGAAAAAATGAGTTTGATCTCTAAATCAATCAAATCAACAAATCGCTACAATCAAAACAAGTTATTAAAAGGTTTAACAGATATCTCATTAATGAAAGATACACAAATTTGATCAGCATAAGAGAAATCCTTCTTTCTTTTCCAATTGAATCATCAACGATTTAAACCAGATAAATGGGTCGAGAAACAAATCCAATTTGTTTGGATTCATGGAAATGAATAAAAAAGGAAAGGCTTATATAAGATAATATTAAGGTCGTTAGTCTCTCATCTGATTGAAAAAATCAGAATCGTAGGAGTATGCTCTTTCCGTATCCATCAGATACACCGAAGAATTGTGACCGTAAGTCATCGTGTATATTTAAGAGATCACAAATCTATTTCACCGAAACCGAAATATCTGCGTTACTAACATCGAACAATAAGAATATATATGGACTGGACGCGGTTCATTTTATACGGATTTTGGTTTATTTCAGGTTCAGGAATCTTTCCTGAAATTCTATTTCCATTCCATTATGGAATGGAATGGAAATAGAATGTATGAATCTCCTCCCATCGTTTCATCGATCTCCAATTATTCATTGGGCTCCAATGAATTTAAAATAAAAGCAATTAGGTCCAAAGAAAATACATCCTTTCCATATTGAATTTCATTCTTTTTAATGCGATGCATATAACACAGATATTGAAAGTGATACCTTCCTTTGCTAATTAACTCGTATTTACACAATTTTATGAGGATCATAGTCAAAACGAATCAAAAAAAGATCTTCTTACGGGATGCTATCTTGTATAGGTATACAGCCAAATGAGTCCAAATCAATTCGATTCGTTCTTTCTCTTTTTATTTTGTTCCACCCCAGACTTAGTAGCTTTAAGTCCAGTGATGAAATGAGTACCGAGAACTCCTCCTGTTTCAAATTCAGGATCTGCCTAAAATTAGTCATTTTGAATACCTCATTCACTTTCGGAAAGATAGTGACTTATCTTAGGCATTTCGACTCACAATGCATCATGTGGGAATTCAAAAAGGATTGATTCTTCTCTGAATCATTAGAAATCAGAAAAAAAGATGGGATGGGACCGCGTTGTATCCAATATTACACTTTTAAACAGAGGATTGTTAAAAAAAAGAGAACATTGTTATGATAGAATCGGGGCTGGGACGGAAGGATTCGAACCTCCGAGTAACGGGACCAAAACCCGCTGCCTTACCGCTTGGCCACGCCCCATTTCGATTTCCATTCGACACTAATAACACTAATATGTCTATTGGTTGTTCGTCAATTCCCGCCCCAATATATATATGGAATAGGTTGTTGGTAAAATTCTACACATGTAGATGTAGAATCAAAATAAATTTATTGCTCATTATATATAAATCAATTAAGATATTGTAGAAAAGTATGATTTTTTCTATTCTCATTTGAGAATTAAAAGATTTTTGATTGGGGGAGTTCAAAGCAAAAGAAGAATTTTTTTGTTTGGCCTATCTTCTTTCTTTATTTTTTCCCTTATATCAATAACTCAATAATAATGAAATTCTCTCCAAGAGCAAAATTTTTCTTATGCCTAAAACCTTTAGTTTGATCTGTATCTGTCTTAATTCTACCCTTCATTCGAGTAGCTTTTTCTTCGCCAAATTACCTGAGGCTTATGCTTTTTTCAATCCAATCGTAGATATTATGCCAGTCATACCTGTGCTCTTTTTTCTCTTAGCCCTTGTTTGGCAAGCTGCTGTAAGTTTTCGATGAGATCTTGAATACTGTCCTAGAAAAATTCATGATTGATTCGAGGAAAAAAAAAAAAAAGAAATCTATTCTAACAATTGATCTTGATAAGATCAAGATAAGTCTTACATTATGAACTCTCGATTCAAACATAGAAATTGGATAGCTGAGATGGATCTGGATCACCCCTTTTTCTCATTCTGACCCTCCAAGGGTCAAATACCTTATGTAAGGTCCCCCACAATACATAATTGTTAGTATTAAAAAAAATTTCGGTAACGAAGGAAATCTTATCTTATTACAAAGAAATCCCTTTCTTTTCTAGAATAGAAAGAAATTTCTTGGTGTCAAAATGGGATATGCGGTACAAAAATAGAGAATCTATTCCCCTATTTCCTTTCCACCAAAAAAGATCTTGGAGATTGTGTAATGCTTACTCTCAAACTATTCGTTTACACAGTAGTGATATTCTTTGTTTCTCTCTTCATCTTCGGATTCCTATCTAATGATCCAGGACGTAATCCTGGACGGGAGGAATAAAAAAATCGGAGGTTTTTAGTTCCTGGATTTCTTAATCTTCTTAAGATTTTCTCTATTCCATACATTTAACCAAGATAAGAAGGGATCAAGATTTTTTAGAATTCGAAAGATGAGAAATCTCAAGTGATCGGAAGGGACGGAGAGAGAGGGATTCGAACCCTCGGTACGAAAAATCCGTACAACGGATTAGCAATCCGCCGCTTTAGTCCACTCAGCCATCTCTCCCAATAACAAATTGACAGTTCATTTGTAACGCGCGAAGTAAAGATTAAGAAAATAAAGGTTCTTTTATTCCCCGGCCTGGCCAGTCTCTAGCCAGGCCATTCCTCGTTTTGTTCCAATGAATCATAGATCAAATGATTTTTCTGGTTTAAAAAAGAAAATACTTGTTATTTTGGCAGTGGCAAAGGCTATTTCTATTCCTATGACACTCCTGTCATTTCTTATGATTCTTTATTTTTTGCTTTTTTATTTTATTGATATTGACTTACTGGAATGAAAAAACACACATTTCTTTTCTCATGGGAAAAGCTTTGTTTGAACACTTGAGTCCGCAAAAAAGACGAATACTATGATTTTTTATTTTTCACTAGATACAATAAACCCAAATTCATAAAATTTGGCAGTTAAATGAATAGAGAAAAGAGTAACCTCGAAGATGCAAACTCTCACTTTTTTGCGGGGAGGAGAGGAGAAATCGTTTCTTTACTTGAAAAAGAATTAATGGAGAAGTTAAAAAAACATACATATATATATGGAACTACCGATTCTTGCACAACTCATTCTTATGTTTATGTTCCGACTTCAATGGTTATTTCGAGCCGGGACTGTCAGTAATGATTCCCCATGCAAAAGATATAACTTGTTATTTAAACGAATCTTCGTCTATTTCATTAAGTCCCCCATCGGAACACGTCAGCACTTACTGCAATTTTCATGATTCTAATCCCATCTTGATTACGTCCCATTCACTTATTCGACAAATAGTAAATTCATAGACAATAATCATATTGTAGCGGGTATAGTTTAGTGGTAAAAGTGTGATTCGTTCTATCGACAACGGAAATAGTTAGAGGGTCTTTCTGTTTGATTCATTTTCCGACCGACAAACTTTATTTCTTAAAGGGTTTAATCCTTTAACCCTCAATGCCACA